AACCGTCACCCATTAATACAACGCCAACATTGTTTGATTCCAAATTCAGAGCAATGCCTATTGTACCCTCTTCAAATTCTACTAATTCCCCTGCCATTACTTCATCAAGACCATGAATACGAGCAATGCCATCGCCTACTTGAAGTACGGTGCCGGTATTCACAATCGTGACTTCTCGATTATATTGTTCAATACGTTCACGGATAATATTACTAATTTCGTCGGCTCGAATGGTTACCATTAGTGTCTCTTAATTCTTTTTCGGAAACAAAGGTAGAAAAAAAAAAAATAATGCCTACAGTAAAAGGGCTAATCAGTTATTTCTTTCATGGCCCCGAGCATGCCAATATTAGCACTGATGGTGCGTAAATGTAACTCGCTGTTCGAACAACTATTCAGAGTTCCTAGAGCTCCTTGTAAGGCTTGTTGGAAAACTCGCTGTCGGACCTGATTAATTGCTCTTTGTTGTTCAAAATGAATGGTTTCATTTTTGTAATTTTCTAATCGTTCCAAATTCTCATAAGTGGCATTAATCAAATTCTGTTTTTCTCGTTCTATCTCAGAGTATCCATTCACTCGAAACTCATCTGCTTCCATTTCCGCTTTCCGTAAGCGAGCCCGGGCTTTTTCGAGCTGCTCAATAGCTCCTCCGCGTAGTTCTTCTGAATTTCGAATAGTACTCAGAATCCTCTGTTTTCGATTATCTAATAAATCACTTAATGAAAGTAGATTATTTTCCCATTCATTTCACAACTTCACTTCCATGATCTCTTCCCGAACCAAACATGAATCTTTCGATTCATTTGGCTCTCACGCTCAGTTACTTATGTTATGAGCATTCCCATATCTTTTAATGTAATGAGCCTACCCTCTCTTCTCTGTTCGTATTCCAAGATATGGAAACTGATACAAGACCAGAATATTCAGAGGACTCTTCCGACCAGACAAAAAAAATCTGTAATTGTCAGCAAAGTTGTTTTTTTTTCTTCAAATCCAAAAAATTCTTCTTATTTTATACATAGGTCGTCGATTCAGCATTGGATAAAAAAAGGGCGAGACACCCATTTTTCCAGTAAATGGTTCAAATCATTTTATCGATATGAGTGTTCTATATCGGATAAATTGCCAACTATTCATTTTGAAACCATCTCCGTACTAACGTAGTGGTAGAAAGAGTACCATGTTGTGCCTGGACTTCAGGCGGTTTAGCTTTAACCATGTTAATGGTCCCACATTATTGGTTGATAGAGAATCAAAGTTGATTTACCAATGAGTCACGAAATGCTATGGTTCTTACATATGATTTCTTAATTTATTCAGAAGTAATTCGTCGAGATCGTGCACCTTTCTTCCCTATTTAGAAATAAAAAAAAAAGAAAGTGCAGCCGGTTGGATCCAGCCTATTCTTGAAATACACAACTCGCACACACTCCCTTTCCAAAAAAGATCAATACGCCAAGCACTACACTTAGATTTATTAGATTTGTTGCTAAAATATCGGTATTCAACCCGAAACTCCCGGCGGATGGCCAGTAACCCAAGGAAACGAAAGAATCGGTTACATTTTTCATATGCTCTCCTCTTATAGATAGGACTAACAAAATCGAACAGAGTTCTTTTTGTATCACTTCGTCCCGTTTTTTTATTATTGATTTCTTTTTTTTTATTAATTGACTTATTTTAAATATGAATATATTCATTTCATTTGAAATCATTTTCAAATTTCAAAAATGGATTCTTTATTATTATTTTATTTCAATTGAAGTTCCCAATAAGATACTTATTAGGTCCCCGGTTTCATGTCAATTGCGAAATACCTGCAACGCTTCCTAAAAGTCAAAAGGGGTTTCCATTAAATTAAGGACGGGAAGTGAGAAAGCGAGTGGATCTACTAATTCCTCATCCTCAAATCAGACCTTCCCCGGAGTATTGTCTCAACGAAGAAGTGGAGTGAAGTTTTGATATAATTCGAAGAAGCAAGCGGTAAGTCGACGGCAATAAAATAAGAAAAGAAGTACGTATTTCCACGTTTATAGAATAGGATTAAACAAAAGGATTCGCAAATAAAAGCGCTAATGCCACGACCAGTCCGTAAATTGTTAAAGCTTCCATAAAAGCCAGACTAAGCAATAAAGTACCTCGTATTTTACCCTCTGCTTCTGGTTGTCTCGCGATACCTTCTACGGCTTGGCCCGCAGCAGTACCTTGACCAACTCCAGGTCCAATAGAAGCAAGCCCTACGGCCAATCCAGCAGCAATAACGGAAGCGGCAGAAATCAGTGGATTCATGGTAAGTTCCTCGCACCAAAATAAAGAAATGGTTAATGATACAATCAACCAATGAATTATTACTTATTATTCCATCACTAAGATCCACCCGGTCAAAGTAACTAAGAACTCCGAATTGAAGTGATGATATACTGAATCATCAGAACTACTTCGATATCTCGTTTTTAGTTCCTATCCATGGAGTCTTTGGAAATCCATACGGTTCTAGTTC